CATCTTTTTTTTCGTCTTTTGATATCAATGAAATGAAGAATCTAATTTTTAGGAATTGGATGGGCAGAGAACAAGAATCAGAATTAAAAATTTCCTATTTTGAAAATGAAGATACAAAAGAAGAAAAGGAGAAAGAAGAAAAAAAATATAAAAATGAACAGATAGAAATATCAAAAGCTTGGGATACCTTTATATTTACTCAAGTAATAAGAGGTTTGATGTTAGTAACCCAATCTTTTCTTAGAAAATACATTCTATTGCCTTCATTAATAATAGTCAAAAATATTTTACGTATGTTATTATTCCAAATTCCCGAGTGGGATGAGGATTTTAAGGAATGGAATAGAGAAATGCATATTAAATGCACCTATAATGGTGTTCAATTATCAGAAACAGAATTTCCCCAAGATTGGTTAATAAACGGTATTCAGATAAAGATTCTATACCCTTTCCGTCTAAAACCTTGGAGAAAATCTAAGGAACGATTTCATCACAGAAATATAATTAAAAAAAAAGAGAAAAAAACAAATTTTTGTTTTTTAACAGTCTGGGGAATGGAAGCGGAACTTCCCTTTGGTTTTCCCCGAAAACAACCTTTTTTTTTTGAACCTATTTATAAAGAACTCCAAAAAAGAAAAAAAAAGGTGAAAAAGAGATTTTTACAAGTTATAAAATTTTTTCTAAAAGTTAGAAAAGAAAAAACAAAAGGAATGATCAAAATAGTTCAAGTTATCAACCTAATAATGAAAAAACTGGAGAAAGTCAGTCCAAATTTATCATTTGAATTGAGTAGAGAAAACGTATATGAACCGAACGAAAACAAAAAAGATTCCAAAAGCAATAATAAGATTGTTCGTGAATCGTCCGTTCTAAATCGAACGATGAATTGGTTAAATTATTCACTAATAGAAGGAAGAATTAAAGATATTTCTGATAAAAAAATCAAAATCAATAATCAAATTGAACGAATTGTAAAAGACAAGAAAAAAAAAGAAATAGTTCTAATTTATGATAAGAAAAGATCGGGATCACAGAGACATATTTTGAATATATTAAAAAAAAAAAAAATCCGATTAATGCGTAAATTACACTACTTTATTAAATCATTTCTTTATAAAATATACATAGATATTTTGCTATGTACCATTACCATTTCTAAGATCAATGTACAACTTTTCTTTGAATCAACAAAAAATCTTTTTAATAAACCCATTTACAAAAATGAAACAAATCAAAATACAATGAATTTTATTTTGACTATAAAAAAATTGTTTTCAAATACTGATAATACTAAGAATAGTAATAAAGATTCCAATACTTATTTGAACTTATCTTCCATGTCCCAAGCATATGTTTTTTACAAAATATCACAAAACCAATTACTTAATAAGTATCAATTGAGACCTGTACTTCAATATCAAGGGAGCTATCCTTTTTTTAAGGATAATTTAAAAGACTATTTTATGATCTACGGAATATTTCATTTTCAATCAAGACATAAGAAAATTCATACGTATGTAATGAACGAATGGAAAAACTGGTTAAAAGGTCATTATCAATATGATTTACCTCAAAAAACAAGGTCTCGATTATTAACTAAAGAATGCAATAATAAAATCAATAAACATCGTATGATTAAAAACAAGGAATCAAGCCAATTGGATTTATATAAAGAATACCAATTCATTTATTCCATGAAAAAAAATGACTATGCAACGAATTCATTTATGAGTCAAAAAGACAAATGGAAAAAACATTACAGATATGATCTTTTATCATATAAATATATAAGCCTCCCTAATTTATACACTTCTGGATCAACATTAGAAAAAAAAGGGGACCAAGGAAATTTTAATACATCGAAGAAACCTGAATCATTTTATGTATTGGTAAGTATACCGAGTAATTCTTATTTAGAAAAAGGATATCTTATTGATAGAATTGATAGAAATACAAATTTTTTGGATAGAAAATATTTTGATTGTAGAATTCTTAATATTCGTTTTATACATAATATTGAGATCTGGAACAATGTACATATTGGCATCAAGATTCAGAAAAAGACTAAGACTGAAATTACTAATTTCAAAAAAATAGGAAAAAAAGATCTTTTTTATACTAAAGAGATAAAACCATACAATCAAAAAAGGTTCTATAATACTGCATCAAATCATGATACTATATCCAATCTAGAAACTTGGTTCTTCCCAGAATTTGTGCTACTTTTTGATGTATATAAAAATCAACCTTGGATCATCCCAATCAAATCACTCTTTTTGAATTTTTCTATAAATGAAAAAGATAAAAACATTAACGTAAATATAAAAAAATCATCTAATAAAAAAAAAGATCTTGAATTAAGAAATTCCAAGGTTGAAGAAGATTACGCAAGATTAGAATTAAAAAAGGATATAAAACAATATAAGAGCAAGAATGAAATGGAACTAGATTTCTTTTTGAAAAAATATTTTCTTTTTCAACTAAGATGGGCTGATCCCTTGAATAATAAAATAATGAAAAATCTAAGGGTATATTGTCTCCTACTTAGACTTATAAATCCAAAGGAAATTGCTATATCTTCGATTCAAAGAGGTGAAATAAATCTAGATGAAATGTTGATTCAAAAGGACCTAGTTCTTGGAGAATTGATAAGAAAGGGAATTTTTATTATTGAACCAATTTCTCTATCTATACGAAGGGACGGAAAATCTATTATATATCAAACTATGGATATTTCATTGGTCGATAATAAGAAACACCAAACAAATAAAAAATACACAAAAAAAAGATATATTGATAAAAAGGGGGTTGAAAAATACATTGCACGACACAGCAACATATTTTTGAGTGGAGACAAAAATCATTATGATTTGCTTGTTCCTGAAAATATCCTATCTCTCAGACGTCGTAGAGAATTTCGAATTCTAATTTGTTTCAATTCCCCAAATTTTAATGTTGTGGATAGAAATCCAAGATTTTGCAATGAAAACAAAATAAGAAAATATGAGAAATTTTTCAATGAGGACAAAAATATTAATAAAGATAGAAAAGATTTTATTAAATTTAAATTGTTTCTTTGGCCCAATTATCGATTAGAAGATGTAGCTTGTATGAATCGCTATTGGTTTGATACCAATAATAGCAGTCGTTTCAGTATGTCAAGAATACATATGTATTCACAATTCATAATGAATTAAATTCCAATGAAAAATGAAAAAAGAATTTATAGTGGATTAACATATTCAATAGATGAAAGCCAAAACATATATACTGTGTAATATGTGTAATATTCTAATACATGATACTGATTTCATAGTGTATAAATCTTCACTAGGAAGAGTGGAATCCTTTTAAGTAAAAAGAAATTGTTTTATTTCCTGAATACATATATGTTTTGTATATTTGTATCAAATATACAAAACATAAATAAAAAATAAAGTAGTATATGAATGAAATCCAATTTTGATGTATATTAGATAAAAATAACTGGCATAAGAAATATTATTATTTTTCCTGATCGGTAAAATTCACAGAAAAGAAAAATAGAAATTTTAATTTATGGCAGTTCCAAAAAAACGTACTTCTATGTCAAAAAAGCATATTCGTAGAAATCTTTGGAAAAAAAAAGGATCTTTAGAGGCAGTAAAAGCTTTTTCTTTAGCTAAATCTATTTCCACCGGAAAGTCAAAAAGTTTTTTTGTACGAAAAAAAAAGTCTTGAAAAAATCTTAATTGACATGTTTCAAAGAACTTAAGAATTTCCATTTTTTAATTGTAAGATTTAATTGTAAGATAAATAATTCAATTTTACTAATGTATTGTATTTTATTTTTCCTTATTAGTTAGAACTAGATAATATGAAAAATAAGAATCTTTCTGCCTACTTGATTCAAAGTACACAGTATTGTGTATTTTCTTTATTTTGTATCCTTTTTTTTTTTTATTTTTTATAGTCTTTATGTATTTCTATTATATTCTATTTATTAATTATTAAGATTTATATTTATTTATATTGAAATATTGAATTCGTAAGATGGTTTTTTCTTTACTATGAATTGTGCTTTTCAAAATAGAAAAGCACAATTACGATAGACAAGGAAGAATCTGAATATTTCATTCTATTTTATACTAATTTATACTAAGGTATTGGGTCTCAAAATCGTTTATGAATTTTATACCCCGATTTAGAACGAAACTTTTGAGTTCTGATTGTTCTGGATAAACAAGAGCTAGGTTTCTAGTACGTAAAAGTTGATTATGAAAACTGAACTTACGAAGATGAAGATACTAATTAAGTATTATTGAGATTGAACATTTCCATATGAATAGAAATGCATCTTTCTTCATTGTTTCCTAAACTCTTAAACTCTATTGAATATCGACAATTACATATGAATTTCATATTATTATTTAATGCAAGCCGCCATGGTGAAATTGGTAGACACGCTGCTCTTAGGAAGCAGTGCTAGAGCATCTCGGTTCGAGTCCGAGTGGCGGCATAAATAATAATTCATATTTAAGAATATAGACACAATAGATCTAATAGAATATAAAATATTTGAAACTATTTTATATTCTATTTAATCCCCTCCCCGATTTCAATTATTTAAATCAATTTTTTAAAAGGGAATCCTCTTTATGATATTTGCGACCTTAGAACATATATTAACTCATATTTCTTTTTCGGTCATCTCAATTGTGATTATAATTCATTTGATGAACTTATTAGTCTACGAAATCGAAGGATTACGTACTTCGTCAGAAAAAGGGATGATAGCTACTTTTTTCTCTATAACAGGGTTTTTAGTTATTCGTTGGAATTCTTCGGGACATTTTCCTTTAAGTAATTTATACGAATCATTAATCTTCCTTTCATGGAGTTTATCCATTATTCATATGATTCCGTATATTGGCAATCATAAAAATGATTTAAGCGCAATAACTGCACCAAGTGCCATTTTTACCCAAGGTTTCGCCACGTCAGGTCTTTCAACTGAAATGCATAAACCCGAAATATTAGTACCTGCTCTACAATCTCAGTGGTTAATGATGCATGTCAGTATGATGCTATTGAGCTATGCGGCTCTTTTATGTGGATCGTTATTATCAGTTGCTCTTATAGTGATTACATTTCAAAAAAGAATCGATTCTTTTTTGAAAAACAATAATTTTTTAAGTTTAAGGAAGTCCTTTTTCGCTCAAATATTCCATATGACTAAAGAAAAAGTAAGTGTATTAAAAACTACTTCTTTCCTCTCATTTCAAAATTTTTACAAATATCAATTAATTCAGCGTTTGGATTATTGGAGTTATCGTGTGATTAGTTTAGGGTTTACCTTTTTAACCATAGGCATTCTTTCTGGAGCAGTATGGGCTAATGAAACATGGGGTTCGTATTGGAATTGGGACCCTAAGGAAACTTGGGCATTTATTACTTGGACCATATTTGCAATTTATTTACATACTAGAAAAAATTCAAAATTGCAAGATAAAGGCATAAATTCGGCATTTATAGCTTCTATAGGATTTATCCTAATTTGGATATGCTATTTTGGAATCAATCTATTAGGAATTGGGTTCCATAGTTATGGTTCATTCCAATTAATATCTAATTGAATAAAATAAACTACATAAAGAATGCATAAAAAAATCGTCTGATACACAATGAAATTTTGTGCAAGTTTTTGAGAACCTTTTTAATAATTCTTCTATTTTTAAAAGGTTCTCAAAAACTTTAAAAAACTTTAGATTATCTCATTTAAAATTCTAATTCACACTTCCTTTTTTTTCATTGTACGACGAATAATCGTGGAAATATGAAAGTCAAAGAATTCTAAGACTTTCTTTACAATTAATGAAATTTATTTCATTTAATATTGAATCTAAAAAAAGAATGAGTCTTTATAAAAAGAATTAGATAATGGAACTTGTACCTTGTCAACCGATAACGGGAGAACGAAATCAGGATAAATATCAATTCCTATTACAGGTAGAAAGATACAGATCGAAACAAATAGTTCTCGTAGTCCAGAATCAAAAAAATTCGAGTTTGTAATATTGAATAGCTCTTATATCCATAGAAAATCTGACGTAACATAGATGATAAAAAAATAGGAGTTAATATCATTCCAATTGCCATTACAAAAGTAATTAAAATCTTTGTCATTAAAAGAGATTTTTGGCTGGTAATTATTCCAAAAAAGACTAAAAATTCTGCAACAAAACCACTCCTTCCTGGCAATGCAAGAGAAGCCATCGAGAAACTACTAAACGTGGTAAAGATTTTTGGCATTGGGATAGATATCCCCCATCTCTTCGAGATAAACAAAACGTATTCCTATCACAACTTGTTCCTGCTAAGAAAAAAAGTGTAATCCATGAGAGAGTTTTTGTAAAATGGCTCCATTAAAGTCCATGCCAGTTATAGAACTAATCCCTATAATTATGAAACCCATGTGAGATACAGAAGAATAAGCAACACCTTTTTTTTAAATTGCGTTGATCAAAAGAGGTTGAAGCTGCATAAATGATTTGTATTGTTCCTACTATAACCAACCAGGGAGATAATCTAGAATAAGAGTGAGCTAATAATTCCATATTGATCCGAATTAATCCATATGCTCCCATCTTTAATAAAATTCCAGTTAAAAGCATACATGTACTGTAATGTGCTTCACCATGGGTATCTGGTAACCAATATATGTAGGGATATCATCGGCGATTTGACAGCAGCATAAGCAATAAAAAAACCAAAATATAGTCTTATTTATAACGCTGCAGGATACGATTGATTAGCTAATTTTTCGAAATCTAATGTTGGTTCATTGGAACCATATAAACCCATACCTATAACTCCTATTAAGAGAAAAATGCAACCTCCGGTAGTGCACAAAATAAACTTTGTAACCGATTACAGGCGTTTTTTTCCTCCCCACATGGATAAAAGTAAATAAACAGGAATTCATTCTAATTTCCACATGATGAAAAAAAAAGTAAAAGGTCTCGAGAAGAAAATGATCCTATTTGGCCACTATACATTGCTAACATCAAGAAATAGAAAAATCACGGATTTCGAATAACTGGCCAAGCTGCTAAAGCAGCTAAAGCAGTGATAAATCCTGTCAGTAAAATGGGTCCTATGGAAAGTCCATCGGTTCCCAGTATCCGGTGAAAATCAAAAAGATTGATCCATTTATAATCCTCCTCCAATTGGAAATGATAACAAAATACATAGCTTATTATAAGGAGCTATAATATACATATAGTATAAAACTTATGCACCTTATTTACCTTATGAGGAAAAAGACAATTCAAGAACCTGCAAATATGGGCAAAACAAGAAGTCTTTTTAACCAAGGAAAATAACTCGTGATAAAGACAAGATAAAATTAGACCAGAAAATCCCGCGCTCGGGAGAAGAATAATAGATTTTCTTTTCTCGAGTACGGGCTTTTGTCGATAAAGAGAGGAATAAAATGATTCAAGTGGAATTTTTTGTCACATATCAATAAGAAAGACCCATGCTGCGAGTTGTTTCATGCCATAAATAAACACGGACACTCAAAAAATCCGTTGGACAAGCGGATTCACATCTTTTACAACCTACACAATCTTCGGTTCTTGGCGCAGAAGCAATTTGCTTAGCTTTACATCCGTCCCAAGGTATCATTTCCAATACATCCGTGGGACAAGCTCGAACGCATTGGGTACATCCTATACACGTATCATAAATCTTTACTGAATGTGACATTGGGTCTATAAATTCCAGTTTTGAACACAAAAGATTTTCGATCTGGTATCTGGTATAAAATAAGAAAATGAAATAAAGAAATAAATAATATATTTTCTATTGTCGACACCAGACGAATCAATGATTTATAAAAATCTTCAGAATCAATAGATTTTTTAATCTGTTTATGAGAAAGGGCCAAGATACTTTGATTTCCATTTCAATAACCATGAAATATGAGAATATGAGTTTACGAATTCAATTCATGTTAATTTATATATTCTATAATATTCTTTTATATATTCTATAATATTCTATATATATATATATATATAGAATATAAATAGTAAATAATATAGAATATAGAATATATAGTAAATACATATAGAAATGTCATTAAGAATATGATATATTCTATATCAGATTAATACGTTTGTTATTTTGTTATTAGGTTAGTGATAGAATAGGTTAGTAACTCTAAATCATAAATCTATATGAAAAAAGAGAAGAAAGAAAATAAATAAGAAAATAATAATAATAGAATATTATATTCTATTAAATTCTAATTCTATTAGATTCTATTTAGACTATTTTATTAGGATATTCTATTAGGATATTCTAAAATAGAATCTTTTAAATTTTTATTTATATGTGAAAATAGAATAATTATGACTAATTATTCAACAAATTTGATTGATTGATACGAATTGATTTTCTGTTATACGATGGATCGATGAAACAATAGCTAGAGCCGCAATGCCTATAACAAAGATTGAGAAAATTTATCCTTTTAATTGTCGACTATCAAATATATTGGAAAATGTGACAAGATTTATATTCACCAAATTCAGTATAAGCTCAAGACACATAAGTGCTCTAACCATACTTTGACTTGTGATGAGTCCATAGATACTGATAGAAAATAAATAAACACTTAGAAAAAGTACATGTTCTAACATCATTGATAAATTCCTAATCTATCTCAATTCATTTCAATATGAACAAAAATGAAACCGATTCTGTTGACTAGAATAGAAGAATTGCAGAACAAAATAAGATATTCATAGTAGATTGAAGTAAAATAGATGAGATCCATTTTCATTCTTTAAGTTTAAAGAATGAAGTTCTTATTAGATTAGATTAGATTATTGACGAGCCGTAGTAATTGCACCTATCAAAGAAAACTAAAAGAATTATAGAAATGAGTTCAAAAGGAAGATAAAAATTTGTGGATAAATGAATAACAATTTGTTGAACGTTACTTATGAAGTCCTGTTCTATAATCTGATTTGCTCTTGTAGTCCGGACCATGACGTATCTGGGAGAGTAGTCATTAATGAAAAAAAAGGAATATCATTAGATAGATAAAATATCGTTCTTGAACCAATCAAGGGGTTTTTCTTTTATTTTTTCATTTGATTTGTTGAATTTGAATTGTGTAATCTCCAATTATTGATATTGGTAACTGAAGAAATTTGATTATAATTCAATTCGTGACGATCCTAAGTGGAAAGCTCATATTCTTCAGTCATTGATAAACAGTTTGTTGGACAATACTCGAGACAGTTACCGCAAAATATACAGACACAAAAATAAATACTACAAAGAAACAGTTGTTTTTTCTTAATATAATATCTTTTTTTTTTCAAAATTCCAATCAACAATGGTAAGATCTATTGGACATACGCGAACACATACTTCACAAGCAATACATTTATCAAATTCAAATTGGATTCGACCACGAAAACGCTCCGATGTAATTGATTTTTCATAAGGATATTAAATAGTTATATTTGTATGGGATAAGGTAATTATGAAACTTTGTCCGATGTACCTTGCGGCTTGTATTTTTTGTTTGCCATAATTCATGAAACCAGTAACCATAGGTAACATATTTTATATATCCATGAATAAAATTGATGTTTCTTTCTCTTGGATTTGGATAAGATAAGTTCTAAATATAGAATATTCATTATTGTTTTTTATTAATTTCTTATTCTTATTTCTAATTTCTAGTGAAACAAGTTGAAAATAAGTTGTCAATAATAGATTACCTAGAGAAATAGGTAAAAGAAATTTTCATCCAAGATTTAATAATCGATCCATTCTCATCCTAGGTAAAGTCCATCTTGTTGTGATAGGAATGAACAGAAACAAATAAGCCTTAGTTAATGTGATTAAAGATACTAATTGCTATTACAAAAACTCTAAACATTTTCTTTATTCCAAAAAGTTCAGTAAGAGATATGTACGGAATAGAAAAATTCCACCC